TCGTGTGGGGCTAATAGTTTTCATTCCCCATCTCCTCATGGAAAACCCTTTTCGCTCCGCTTAGCCCTATTCCCTTCTAGAGGTATTTTAGTGATAGGTTCTATAGGAACCGGACGATCCTGTTTGGTCAAATACCTAGCGACAAACTCCTATGTTCCTTTCATTACGATATTTCCGAACAAGTTCCTGGATGACAAGCCTAAAGGTTATCTTATTGATGATATCGATATTGATGATAGTGACGATATCGATATTGATGATGAACTTGATATTGATACGGAGCTGCTAACTATGACGAATGTGCTAACTATGTATATGACGCCGAAAATAGACCGATTTGATATCACCCTTCAATTCGAATTAGCAAAAGCAATGTCTCCTTGCATAATATGGATTCCAAACATTCATGATCTGCATGTGAATGAGTCGAATTACTTATCCCTCGGTCTATTAGAGAACTATCTCTTCAGGGATTGTGAAAGATGTTCCGCTGGAAAGATTCTTGTTATTGCTTCGACTCATATTCCACAAAAAGTGGATCCCGCTCTAATAGCTCCGAATAAATTAAATACATGCATTAAGATGCGAAGGCTTCTTCTTCCACAACAACGAAAGCACTTTTTCATTCTTTCATATACTAGGGGATTTCACTTGGAAAAGAAGATGTTCCATGCTAACGGATTCGGGTCCATAACCATGGGTTCCAATGCGCGAGATCTTGTAGCACTCATCAATGAGGCCCTATCAATTAGTATTACACAGAAGAGATCCTTTATAGAAACTAATATAATTAGATCAGCTCTTCATAGAAAAACTTGGGATTTTCGATCCCAGATAAGATCGGTTCAGGATCATGGGATCCTTTTCTATCAGATAGGGAGGGCTGTTACACAAGGTGTGCTTCTAAGTAATTGCCCCATAGATCCTATATCTATCTATATGAAGAAGAGATCATGTAAGGGAGGGGATTCCTATTTGTACAAATGGTACTTCGAACTTGGGACGAGCATGAAGAAATTCACGATACTTCTTTATCTTTTGAGTTGTTCTGCCGGATCGGTCGCTCAAGATCTTTGGTCTTCATCCAGACACGATGAAAGAAATTGGATCACTTCTTATGGATTCGTTGAGAATGATTCTGATCTAGTTCATGGTCTATTATTACTATTAGAATTAGAAGGCGCTCTCGCTCTGGCGGGATCCTCGCGGACAGAAAAAGATTGCAGTCAGTTTGATAATAATCGAGTGACATTACTTCTTCGGTCCGAACCAAGGCGCGAAGCGTTAGATATGATGCAAAATGGATCTTGTTCTATCGTTGATCAGAGATTTCTATATGAAAAATACGAATCGGAGTTTGAAGAAGGGGAAGGGGCCCTCGATCCGCAACAGATAGAGGAGGATTTATTCAATCACATAGTTTGGGCTCCTAGAATATGGCGCCCTTGTGGCAATCTATTTGATTGTATCGAAAGGCCCACTGAATTGGGATTTCCCTATTGGACTGGGTCATTTCGGGGCAAATGGATCATTTATCATAAAGAGGATGAGCTTCAAGAGAATGATTCGGAGTTCTTGCAGAGTGGAACCATGCAGTACCAGACACGAGATAGATCTTCCAAAGAGCAAGGCTTTTTTCGAACAAGCCAATTCATTTGGGACCCTGCGGATCCATTATTTTCCCTATTCAAAGATCAGCCCTTTGTCTCTGTGTTTTCACGCCGAGAATTCTTTGCAGATGAAGAGATGTCAAAGGGTCTTATTGCTTCCCAAACAAATCCTCCTACATCTATATATAAACGCTGGTTCATCAAGAATACGCAAGAAGAGCATTTCGAATTGTTGATTCATCGCCAGAGATGGTTTAGAACCAATAGTTCATTATCTAATGGATCTTTCCGTTCTAATGCTCTATCCGAGAGTTATCGGTATTTATCAAATCTGTTCCTATCTAACGGAACGCTATTGGATCAAATGACAAAGACATTGTTGAGAAAGAGATGGCTTTTCCCGGATGAAATGAGACATTTGATTCATGTAACAGGAGAAAGATTCCCCATTCCTTAGCCGTAAAGATATGTGCCCATGAAAAGGGGATTAAGTGGAACAGGATTGGCCGGATGGTAGAGTCGTGGAAACACTTGTTTCTTCCATCTTTTTGGCCTTAGCTCCATTCCTATAGAGAAGATCGCCAAGATTTCGTGATCCGCTGCCGATTCCAACAGCTCGGACTCGGATCGTGAGGATCGCCAGAATACTTCGTATCAACAGATAAGATACTCGTCAATATTGATTAGATCCGAAATCTGTTATGGAATTGCTCATTCAATGAGCATTCTCAATATTATGCCTTGAAGAGGACTCGAACCTCCACGCTCTTTAGCACGAGATTTTGAGTCTCGCGTGTCTACCATTTCACCATCAAGGCATCTTGAAAGTGAATCGTATTCCATGAATATGATATCTATCTAGTGTGATATATGGAATATATGACAAAGGT